AATTTTTTCAAGCAAATGTGCATTCGCCCCTTTTTTTAGACAGAATAATGAAATCCCCCCTTTTTTCTTTTGATATTTTCGAACCAATGAATTTTTTTTTTAGAAATTGGGTGTATAAAAACACGGAATCCGCGATTTCAGATTCTACTTATCCAGAGAAAAAGACAAAAGAAAGTGAGAAAAAAAAAGAAGAAAAAAGAGAGGAAAAAGTCCGGATAGAAATAGCCGAAGCCTGGGATAGCATTATTTTTGCTCAAGTAATAAGAGGTTGTCTTTTAGTAACTCAATCAAATATTAGAAAATATATTCTATTACCTTTATTAATAATAGCTAAAAATATCATTCGTATGCTATTATTTCAATTTCCGGAGTGGTTCGAGGATTTTAAGGATTGGAATAGAGAAATGCATGTTAAATGTACCTATAATGGAGTTCCACTATCAGAAACGGAATTTCCAAAAAACTGGTTAACAGACGGTATTCAAATAAAGATTCTATTTCCTTTTCGTTTAAAACCCTGGCATAGATCTAAACAAAAATTCTCTCATAAAGATCCAATAAAAACGCAAGCGAAAAAAAATGATTTTTGTTTTTTAACTGTTGGGGGAATGGAAACTGAACTGCCTTTTGGTTCTCCCCGAAGACGACTTTCACTTTTTAAACCCGTTTTTAAAAAACTTGCCAAAAAAATTCGAAAATTAAAAAAGAAGAGTTTTCTAGTTATAACAATTTTAAAAGAAAAAACAAATTTATTAAAAAACAACTGGCTTATCAAAAATATTCTATTTCTAAAAGAAATTACAAATAAATTTTGTAAATCCAAAAAAAAATTAAGTCTATTATTTGGATTTAAATATGAATTGAATGAAACGAAAAAAGAAAAAGATTTGATAAGGAATAATATGACAATTCAAACAATGTCCACTCCAATTCGATCTATGAATTGGACAAATTATTCACAGACAGAAAAAAAAATAAAAGATCTGATCATTCGCAGAAACACAATCATAAATCAAATCCAAAAGATTACAAAGGAAAGGGAAAAAAAAATTCTAACCTCCGAGAAAAATATTAGTCCTAACAAAATAACTTACAATACTACAAAATTAAAATCATCAAAAAGAATTTCTCAAATATTAAGAATAAGAAGGGGAAATGCTCGATTAATTCGTAAATCACATTTTTTTAGCAAAATTTGGATTGAAAAAATATACATCAATTTTTTGTTAGGTATCATTAATATTCCGAAGATCAATCCACAGTTTTTTCTTGAATCAAAAAGAAAAATTTGTAACAAAAACATTTGCAATAATGAAGAAAGTAACAAAAGAATTGGTAAAACAAACCCAAATCAAATTCACTTTATTTCAATTGTAAAAACGTCACTTAATATTAAGAATAGAAATCTTTTTAATAAAAATTCAAAGATTTTTTGTGACGTATCCTCCTTATCACAAGCATATGTATTTTACAAATTGTCACAAACTCACGGTATTCACTTATATAAGTTAAGATCTGTACTTCAATATCACGGCGCACTCCTTTTTCTTAAAAATTTTCTTAAAAATGAAATAAAAGATTTTTTTGGAAATCAAGAGTTATTTCATTACGAATTAAAAGAGAAAAGCCTTTTAAAAGATAAAAGTGTTAGAAATTCTGGAACGAATCAATGGAAAAACTGGTTAAAGGGTCATTATCAATATAAATACGATTTATCTCCGATTCGTTGGTCTATGTTAATGCCACAAAAATGGCGAAATAGAATTAATCAACACCGCACGATTCAAAAGCAAGATTTAAACAAATTGAATTTCTATAAAAATAAAAAAGACCAATTAATTCATTACGAAAAAACCTATTTTTTAAAAGCGGATGCATTACGCGCACGACAAAAAAAGAATTTAAAAAAAAGTTATAGATATAATTTCTTATCATATAAATCTATTTTTTGTCGAGGTAAGAAAGAGTCGTATATTTATGAAGAAGAAGCGCCATTAAAAAAATATAATAAGCACGCGGTTTCTTATAATTATAACATGGCCAAAAACCCTTTTTTTGATATGTTGGTAGGTCTTTCTATCAATAATTCTCTAACAGAAAATGATATCATTGATATGGAAAAAAACTTAGATAGAAAGGCTTTTGATTGGAGGACTATACGTTTTTGTCTTAGAAAAAAGATCGACATTCAGTCCTGGATCGAGACCGGAACCAAACAGAAAAAAAATACTAAGACCCGAACTAATAAAAATAAAATAATTGAAAAAATGGATAACAAAGATCTTTTTTTTCTTACACTTCACCAAGGCCAAGAAATCTATTCAAAAAAAAAACTTTTTGATTGGATGGGAATGAATGAAGAAATACTCAATCGTCCCATATCTAATTTGGAACTTTGGTTTTCTGAAAAATTTGTGACACTTTACAATGCATATAAGATAAAACCCTGGGTGATACCAACTGAATTACTTCTTTTCAATTTGAATAGAAATGAAAATGCTATTGAAAATAAAAAAGTCAATGGAAAGAAAAATCGTGATCTTTTTTTACCTAATGAAAAAAAACCTATTGAATTAGAGAATCAAAACTACCAAGAAAAAGAATTCGAGGATCGAGTGGATCTTGGATCAGTTCTTGCAAATAAAGAAAAGGGGGTTGAAGAGGATTATGCGAAATTAGGGTTAGGCATGAAAAAACGTAGAAAGAAAAAACAATACAAAAGTAATACAGAAGCAGAACTCGATTTCTTGCTAAAAAGGTATTTACGTTTCCAATTAAAATGGAATGATTCTTTAAATCAAAAAATAATCAATAATATCAAAGTATACTGTCTCCTGCTTAGACTGACAAATTCACAAGAAATATTTATATCTTCTATTCAAAAAGGCGAAATGAGTCTGGATATTCTAATGATTAAGAAGGGTTTCACTCTTATAGAATTAATGAAAAGAGGAATATTTATTGTCGAACCTGTTCGTCTATCGGTAAGAAATGATGGCCAGTTTATTGTGTATCAAAGCATAGGTATTTTTTTGGTTCATAAGAGCAAACAACAAATTAATCAAGAAAACGACTATTTTGATAAAACAAATTTTAGTGAATCTATTGACAGCCATCAACGTAGAATTGGACATAGAAACAAAAATGATTATGATTTACTTGTTCCTGAAAACATTTTATCCCCGAAACGTCGTAAAGAATTAAGAATTCTAATTTCTTTCAATTCAAAAAATAAAAATGATAGTCATAGAAATACAGAAATTTCAAATGGAAATAATATAAAAAATTGTGATCAGTTTTTGAATAAAAACAACCATTTGAATTTTAATAGAAAAAAACTAATTAAATTAAAGTTTTTTCTTTGGCCTAATTATCGATTAGAAGATTTAGCTTGTATGAATCGATATTGGTTTGATACCAATAATGCTAGTCGGTTCAGTATGGTAAGGATACATATATATCCACGATTGAAAATTTGGTAAAGGCATATTTCATATATATTCTATTTCTTTTTTATTTATTCCATCGCATGGATGATTTAGTTTATGAAAACAAGGATACCTGTCTTGTTTTACTTTCCATATTTCATTCCGATACATGAAATTCAATCACATATCAATTAGATCTAGAAAAAAAAATACCATCCTTTTTTTCTATCTTTAATCGAATAAAAAACAATTGAATTGATTAATGATAAAGTCGATTTGACAAAAGACAAAATTCGAAATTGTTAAAGAAGTCAGTGAACAAGTAAAGATTTTTTGTATACACAAAACAAATAACCTGTAATTTGTTTTGTATTTTTTATTATTATTGATCAAAAAAAAGAGTTTAAAATAAGAAAAGAGAAGGGTTTCGTTTTATGACAAAAAATTCATTCATCTCAATTATTTCACAAGAAGAAAAAAAAGAAAATACGGGATCGGTTGAATTTCAAATAGTAAGTTTCACTAATAAAATACGAATACTTACTTCACATTTGGAATTACATAGAAAAGACTTTTTATCTCAGAGAGGTTTACGAAAAATTCTAGGCAAACGCCAACGGCTGTTGTCTTATTTGGCAAAGAAAAATAGAATACGTTATAAAGAATTAATTAGACAGTTGGATATTCGGGAGTCAAAAACTCGTTAATTTGAGGAGTCTTTGAATTATTTGATTTATTAGATCTTGAATTTTGATGAGCTTCTTTTCGTTTTCAGTAATTCCTGGAAGAATGAATTAAGGAAACCCCTATGAATGTACGAGCTACAAGAAAAGACTTTATGATAGTCAATATGGGCCCCCACCACCCATCAATGCATGGTGTTCTTCGACTCATCGTTACTCTGGACGGTGAGGATGTTATTGACTGTGAACCTATATTGGGTTATTTACACCGAGGAATGGAAAAAATTGCAGAAAACCGAACAGTTATACAATATTTGCCTTATGTAACCCGTTGGGATTATTTAGCTACTATGTTCACAGAAGCAATAACAGTAAATGGTCCCGAACAGTTAGGAAATATTCAAGTACCGAAAAGAGCCAGCTATATCAGAGTCATTATGTTAGAGTTAAGTCGTATAGCTTCTCATCTATTATGGCTTGGCCCTTTTATGGCAGATATTGGTGCACAGACCCCTTTCTTCTATATTTTTAGAGAAAGAGAGTTAGTATATGATTTATTCGAAGCTGCCACGGGTATGAGAATGATGCATAATTTTTTTCGTATCGGAGGAGTAGCTGCTGATCTACCTTATGGTTGGATAGATAAATGTTTGGATTTCTGCGATTATTTTTTAACAGGAGTTGCTGAATATCAAAAACTTATTTTGCGAAATCCTATTTTTTTAGAACGAGTTGAAGGAATAGGTATTGTTGGTGTAGAGGAAGCGATAAATTGGGGTTTATCGGGACCAATGCTACGAGCTTCCGGAGTACAATGGGATCTTCGTAAAGTCGATCATTATGAGTGTTACGACGAATTTGATTGGGACGTCCAGTGGCAAAAAGAAGGGGATTCATTAGCTCGTTATTTAGTCCGAATTGGTGAAATGACAGAATCCATAAAAATTATTCAACAGGCTTTGGAAGGAATTCCGGGAGGGCCTTATGAGAATTTAGAAACCCGCTGCTTTGATAGAGAAAAGGATCCAGAATGGAACGATTTTGAATATCGATTTATTAGTAAAAAAACTTCTCCCACTTTTGAATTGCCAAAACAAGAACTTTATGTAAGAGTTGAAGCACCAAAGGGGGAATTGGGAATTTTTCTGATAGGAGATCAAAGCGGTTTTCCTTGGAGATGGAAAATCCGTCCGCCAGGTTTTATCAATTTGCAAATTCTTCCTCAATTAGTTAAAAAAATGAAATTGGCTGATATTATGACAATACTAGGTAGCATAGATATCATTATGGGAGAGGTTGATCGTTGAAATGATAATTTATACAACAAAAGTACAAGGTTTCAATTCTTTTTTGAGATTGGAATCCTTAAACACAGTCTATGGAATTCTATGGATACTTGTCCCTATTTTGACTCTTGTATTGGGAATCACGATAGGCATACTAGTAATTGTATGGTTAGAAAGAAAGATATCCGCAGGGATACAACAACGTATTGGACCTGAACATGCTGGACCCTTGGGAGTTCTTCAAGCTCTAGCAGATGGGACAAAACTACTTTTCAAAGAGAATCTTTTTCCATCTAGGGGGGATACTCGTTTATTCAGTATCGGACCATCTATAGCAGTGATATCAACCCTATTAAGCTATTCCGTTATTCCTTTTGGCTATCGCCTTGTTTTAGCTGATCTAAATATCGGTGTTTTTTTATGGATTGCTATTTCAAGTATTGCTCCGATTGGGCTTCTTATGTCAGGATATGGATCAAATAATAAATATTCCTTTTTAGGTGGTCTACGAGCCGCTGCTCAATCAATTAGTTATGAAATACCATTAACTCTCTGTGTATTATCCATATGTCTACGTGCGATTCGGCGAAACAAAAATCTTTCCCTATATTCTTTATTTCTTTTTTTTTAAGAAGAAGGTGAAATGAATTGAATAGGTATCTTCATTTTTTGATTCATCATTTGGGTTAATGAACTAAATTGGATAGTTATATGAGTGAAAGAAAACTGCTTCGAAATCTGCAGTAAAAAAAAATAGAGACTCATTTCCTATGTACAAGAGTAAAGCAGAAAAAAAATATACGAAAACGAAAAAGATTTGCCCCAAGATTGCTTGACTTTTCATCCTGACTTGAAGCGGGCTCAAAAGAAAAATCTTTGTATGTATTATCATAATGGTAACAGGCGATTGCCGATTGCGAAAAAATAGGTGGCTGGTTAGGAACACCAAGATACATAAAGGATTAGTAAGAGAGATTTTTTAAATTATTTAAAAGAGTAGTATAATATAATAAAGAATAAAAAAGAATATTAATTGGGGCTTTAAATTAGTAGAAATGCCCTGGCAGTACTCCCCACGATTCCGATCCAGAGTAGGGTCCCTCCACCCATTAAAGAAATAACTATCAAAAACGAAATAATCCTTTATTTAATTATTTGACTTTCCGTCCTTTTTTTTTTTTCAGAAAGAAGAATAGGAATCAAAAAAGAATTTAATAACAATAAAAAAAAAAGAGATCCCCCTTTTTTCTTTATTTCCTATATCCATATTAATAGAGATAGAATTTATGGCATAATTGATGAACTAATGGAATATCGAATTTTTTTTTGGTAATCGAAAAACGATAGATTGAAGATTGAAATCTCTATGGGTATGTAAAGTCAAAATACTTTTTATAATAAGGAGTATTTTATTGAAGGGTTTAAGTTATTCCTCAAGAAAAAATCCGAAATTCTTAAAGGATAAGATTAATTCAGAAGTACCTTTTTTTTTTTAGTATTATAACAGACAGAATTTCATTGGTCAAATTTGGGAATGTCTAATAGATTTGTATCCTACTAATATATTAGGATAAAAAAATGATCCAGTCCTTAGATTTATTTAAGACCTTCGAGGAGCCGTATGAGGTGAAAATCTCATGTACGGTTCTGGAATAGCGCTGGGAACAGTGATGTTATCACCGACTATAATTATCTAACAGTTTAAGTACAGTTGATATAGTTGAAGCACAATCAAAATATGGTTTTTGGGGCTGGAATTTGTGGCGTCAACCCATAGGATTTCTAATTTTTTTAATTTCTTCTCTAGCAGAATGTGAGAGATTACCCTTTGATTTACCAGAAGCGGAAGAAGAATTAGTAGCAGGTTATCAAACCGAATATTCGGGTATCAAATTTGGTTTATTTTATGTTGCTTCCTATCTAAACTTATTAGTTTCTTCATTATTTGTAACAGTTCTTTACTTAGGCGGTTGGAATATATCTATTCCATACCTATTTATTCCTAACCTTTTTGAAATAAATAAAGTAAATGGAGTCTTTGGAACAACAATTGATATCTTCATTACATTGATTAAAACTTATTTGTTTTTGTTCATTTCTATCGCAACAAGATGGACTTTACCTAGATTAAGAATGGACCAACTATTAAATCTTGGATGGAAATTTCTTTTACCTATTTCTCTTGGTAATCTATTATTAACAACCTCTTCCCAACTCCTTTCACTATAAAAGAATCCTTTTTGATATTTTTGATATTCACGACGACTTGTATCAAACAAGAGAAAAAAAAAACAAACATCAAGTTTTTTATAGATATTTCGATATGTTTCCTATGGTAACCGGATTCATGAATTATGGTCAACAAACGATACGAGCTGCAAGGTACATTGGGCAAAGTTTTATGATTACCTTATCCCACACAAATCGTTTACCCGTAACTATTCAATATCCCTATGAGAAATTAATCACATCGGAGCGTTTCCGGGGTCGAATCCATTTTGAATTTGATAAATGCATTGCTTGTGAAGTCTGTGTTCGTGTATGTCCTATAAATCTACCTGTTGTAGATTGGAAATTGGAAACTGACATTCGAAAGAAACGCTTGCTTAATTACAGTATTGATTTCGGAATCTGTATATTTTGTGGCAACTGTGTTGAGTATTGTCCAACAAATTGTTTATCAATGACTGAAGAATATGAGCTTTCCACGTATGATCGTCACGAATTGAATTATAATCAAATTGCTTTAGGCCGTTTACCACTGTCAATAATTGACGATTATACAATTCGAACAATTTGGAACTCACCTCAAAAAAAATGGTAAAAAGCCTTTTGATTCAAGATTGATTAAATAGGAACAATTAGGAGCCCTTTATAAAAAATTTTTTCCTGGTCGGATCAAGAAGTTCATGAAAAAAAGTCAATTTTTTATTTTACCTACAATGGATTTGCCTGGACCAACACATGATTTTCTTTTAGTTTTTCTGGGATTCGGTCTTATATTAGGGGGTCTAGGAGTAGTATTATTTACCAACCCAATATTTTCTGCCTTTTCATTGGGATTTGTTCTTGTTTGTATATCGTTATTCTATATTTTATCAAATTCGCATTTTGTAGCTGCTGCACAGCTCCTTATTTATGTGGGAGCTATAAATGTTTTAATTCTATTTGCTGTGATGTTCATGAATGGTTCAGAATATTACAAAGATTTGAATCTTTGGACTATTGGCGACGGGGTTACTTCCTTAGTTTGTACAAGTATTTTTGTTTTACTAATTACTATTATTTCAGATACATCATGGTACGGGATTATTTGGACTACAAGAGGAAATCAGATTATAGAACAAGATTTGATAAGTAATGGTCAACAAATTGGAATTCATTTATCAACAGATTTTTTTCTTCCTTTTGAATTTATTTCAATAATTCTTTTAGTTGCTTTGATAGGTGCGATTGCTGTGGCTCGTCAGTAAAAAATAGTTAGAAAAACAAAAAAGAAACTTTCTTCTGTGTTATTAACATTCATATCTTTCGATTCTATTTGCATATTATTCATGTAGAAATTCCTTATTACCAATATTTTTTTGTTATGTACTTGTGATATCCTTTTTCTAGTTAATCCAATTGGTTGATGTTGAATTGTTGTTCATATTGAAATAAATCAAAATTGATAAGGAGTTGTTCGATGATGCTCGAACATGTACTTGTGTTGAGTGCTTATTTATTTTCTATCGGTATCTATGGTTTAATTTCGAGTCGAAATATGGTTAGAGCCCTTATGTGTCTTGAACTTATACTGAATGCGATTAATATCAATTTCGTAACGTTTTCCGATTTTTTTGATAGTCGTCAATTAAAAGGAAATATTTTCTCAATTTTTGTTATAGGTATTGCAGCCGCTGAAGCAGCTATTGGACCTGCTATTGTTTCGTCAATTTACCGTAATAGAAAATCCACCCGTATAAATCAATCGAATTTGTTGAATAAATAGTATTAATCATATAAAATTGATTATTTATCAATTCGAAATTGCCATGTATCAATATCATACATAACATATCTATCATGTTTTCGAAAACGTAAGAAATTAAAGTATTTTGGCTTTATCTCCTAAGTAATCCAGAATTTTTCTATTGAATTCTGGCAAATCATTGATTCGTCTGGTGTTTAAATTGAAATATATGATTCATTTAGAAATATACTAGATCGAAATTTTATGACGTTCAAAAAAATTAGAATCCAATGTCACATTCAGTAAAGATTTATGATACATGTATAGGGTGTACTCAATGTGTCCGAGCCTGCCCAACAGATGTATTAGAAATGATACCCTGGGACGGGTGTAAAGCTAAACAAATAGCCTCTGCTCCAAGAACAGAGGACTGTGTCGGTTGTAAGAGATGTGAATCCGCCTGTCCAACAGATTTTTTGAGCGTTCGAGTTTATTTATGGCATGAAACAACTCGAAGCATGGGTCTAGGTTATTGACACTTTCTAGAGAAATCCACTTGAATACATTTGATTTTTTGTTTACTGACAAAAACCCGTGCTCGAAAAGAAAATACTTTTTCGAGCACGGGTTTTTCTGGTCCAAGTGTATCTTGTCTTTACCACGAATTCTTTTCCTTGGTTAACACTATTTGTAGTTTTACCGATATTCGCGGGTTCTTTCATTTTCTTTTTCCCTCAGAGAGGAAATAAAATCATTAGATGGTATACCATATGTATATGTATCTTAGAACTCCTTTTAATGACTTACGTATTTTCTTATTATTTCCAATTGGACGATCCATTAATCCAATTAACAGAAGATTATAAATGGATCCATTTGTTTGATTTTTACTGGAGATTAGGAATAGATGGGCTTTCTATAGGACCCGTTTTATTAACAGGGTTTATCACCACTTTAGCTACTTTAGCGGCTCGGCCAGTCACTCGGGATTCCCGATTATTCTATTTTCTGATGTTAGCAATGTATAGTGCTCAAATAGGATTATTTTCTTCTCAAGATCTTTTACTTTTTTTCATCATGTGGGAGTTAGAATTAATTCCTGTTTATATACTTCTATCCATGTGGGGGGGCAAGAAACGTCTGTATTCAGCTACAAAATTTATTTTGTATACTGCGGGAAGTTCCGTTTTTTTATTAATGGGAGCTTTAGGTATGGCTTTATATGGTTCTAATGAACCCACATTCAATTTTGCAACATTGGTTAATCAATCATATCCTTTGGCCTTAGAGATACTATTCTATATTGGATTTTTTATTGCTTTTGCTGTCAAATTACCGATTATACCTTTACATACATGGTTACCAGACACCCATGGAGAAGCGCATTACAGTACTTGTATGCTTCTGGCCGGAATCCTATTAAAAATGGGAGCCTATGGATTGATTCGAATCAACATGGAATTATTACCCCACGCCCATTCTTTATTTTCTTCCTGGTTGATAATAGTAGGTGCAATCCAAATAATCTACGCAGCTTCAACTTCTTTTGGTCAACAAAATTTAAAAAAAAAAATAGCGTATTCCTCTGTATCTCATATGGGGTTTATACTTATAGGAATTTGTTCTATAAGTGATCTGGGACTGAATGGGGCCATTGTACAAATAATATCCCATGGATTTATTGGCGCTGCACTTTTTTTCTTAGCAGGAACGAGTTATGATAGAATACGGCTTGTTTATCTTGACGAAATGGGTGGAATGGCAACCTCGCTGCCAAAAATTTTTACAATGTTCAGTATCTTATCACTAGCATCTCTTGCATTACCGGGTATGAGTGGTTTTTTTGCGGAACTGGTTGTCTTTTTTGGAATAATTACCGGACAAAAATATCTTTTAATACCCAAAATACTAGTTATTGTTATAATGGCCGTTGGAATGATATTAACTCCTATTTATTTATTATCTATGTTACGACAGATGTTCTATGGATACAAGCTGTTTAATGTCCCAAACTTTTCTTTTTTTGATTCTGGACCACGGGAGTTATTTGTTTCGATCTCTATGCTTTTGCCTGTAATAGCTATTGGCATTTATCCGGATTTCGTTTTCTCATTATCAGTTGACAAGGTTGAAGCGATTCTATCTAATTATTTTTATAGGTAGTTTAAAAAAAATGAAAAGGAAATTCTAGTATTTTGAATTTTTCAAAATCGACCGACACTCAAAAAACTCAAAAAAAGAATTCTAAGCGGATATGTTTGGCTTTTATGAGAACTTTTTGAATCACTCCATTATTTGATTCAAAAAGTTCTCAAAGGTTTACCTGAAGTTTCTTATATATGTATATGCTACTCTATCGTTATTTTTGGCAAACTTCTTTTTTTTTCAATTCAATTAGATGTTAATGTAAATGAACCATAACTGTGGAGTCCTTTTCCTAATAAATTAACTCCAAAATAGCATATCCAAATTATAAGAAAGCCGATAGAGGCAACAATTGCGGAATTTAAACCTTGCATGAATTTATTTGTTCGAATATGAAAATAAATCGCGAATACGATCCACGTAATAAATGCCCAAGTCTCTTTTGGGTCCCAATTCCAATACGATCCCCACGCTTCATTAGCCCAGACGGCTCCTGAAAGAATACCTATTGTTAAAAAAACAAAACCTATACTAATAATACGATAACCCCAATGATCTAACTGTTGAATCAATTGAAACCTGTAATAGTTTCTAGAAGAAATAAAATAAGTCTTTCTTAAAATATTGCTTCTTTCCCTCATGTCTTGGATCTCACCAAAGGAAAAAGAATCGTTTATTAAATTATTTCTTTTATCAACAATTCTTATGACCTTTCGAAATGTAATTACTAGAAGTGCTACTGATAGTAATGATCCACATAAAAGAGTTGCATAGCCCAATAGCATCATACTTACGTGCATCATTAACCACTGAGATTGGAGGGCAGGTACTAATATTTCAGATTGATGAATGTCAGTTAAAAGACCCGAAGTAACAAAACCTTGGGTAAAAAAAACACTTGGTGCGGTTATTGCGTTTAAATAATTTTTATACTTTTTAAAAAAGGGAATCATATGAATAATAGAGAAACCCCATGAAAGAAAAATTAATGATTCATATAAATCACTTAACGGTAAATGTCCCGAATAAGCCCAACGAGTAACTAATAATCCTGTTATACAGAAAAAGGTAGTTAACATGCCTTTTTCGGACGAATCATATGGTCCTAAGAATTCGTCAACTAATAAAGTTATCAAATGAATTAGAATTACAACAGAAACGACTGAAAAAGATATATGAGTTAATATATGTTCTAAAGTCAAAAATATCATATGTAAAAATGGAAAAAGGTTCTTCGATTATACAGAATTAAAATCAGAAATTAAATTCATTATAAGACTTTTTGCATGCTTTTGAAAACGAACAGATGTTATGCCGCTACTCGGACTCGAACCGAGATGCTCTAGCACTGCTTCCTAAGAGCAGCGTGTCTACCGATTTCACCATAGCGGCTTGCTCAAAATCATAATAACCCGTTTTTATTCAATCGTCGAGCTTAAAAGGAATTAATTCAATGCAATATTTTTTAGGAATGGTTCAAATTAATGAATAAAAATTTGTTTAATCAGTTCAATTAATTAGTTAAATTAGGGGGGAAGGTCTAAATTTAAACGTTCTTCAAATAATTATAATAATCCTTGGAGAGACCCCTCCAAAAAAATTCTATTTTTTTTGTTACTTGTTACAATTTGAACATTCCATTCAAGGGATTTATGGAAATGCTTTATTGTATTAATTGTTAGTTTTTTCTTCAGTGGATAGCGAAGTTGTGTTAAGATTTAACAACTCAATTAGGTGTTGATTTGGACATATTATCTAACAAAAATGTTTCGAGTTTTCCCTTATACTAATATATACTTTAATAAAAAAATCTTGTTTAACTTGTCTAATTTTTTATTTAACTAATTTTTTATTTAATATATATACTTTGATTCCTCTTCCAGCCATGGCATAGGAATCGAATATAAAAAATTCATTCAGAATTAACACATTTTTATTTTTATTAAAAAGTTCTTTTAAGAAACGATTTCTTTTGACTAAAGATTGTTGTTCCTTTTATGTTTCAAAAACTAACATAAAATTATGTTTCAAATACTATAATAAAAAAAAAAGACAAAACTTATTAATTAATATTTTTTAATATTGTAATATTGCAGTTGTGACAAGAAAGTCGATGGGGAAAAAAATCCCCATCGTATAAATTAGAAAATGTCCTACAAAGAACAATAGAACTTTGTTTCTTATCTTTATTGTTTTTTTGAAAACACAAAGTACTTCGAATTCAGTAGACAAAAAATTTTAGAGGCTAGAGATATCAGAAAAGGAAAAAAAGTTCAATTTAATGTTGATTAGTAATTAGTTCAAAATATTAAAGAATGGAAATCTTTTTTTGATAAAATTTCTAATTTATACTCTAAATTTAGAAAAGAAAATATGAATAATAACATAGTATATAGAACTAATAAATGGAGTCGATTCTAAATTAGAAAAAAAAAGACTCTAAATGAAATTCGAAAATGAAATTAGACCGTTTCTAATACCAAGTCGAGTTATATTATTCCAATATTTCCTTTTTTTTATTTGTCGTACAAAAAGCCTTTTGAATTTCCAATATAAACAGATTTGGCTAACGAAAAAGCTTTCAACGCTACCCAATATCCTTTTTTTTTCCAAATCCGTTTTCGAATACGCTTTTTTGATATAGAAGTACGTTTCTTTGGAACTGCCATTCAAAAAAAAGTTAATTTTTTTATAATTGGATGTGAAAGACATCTATTGTTAAAAATGTTAAAAAGTCTTTTGTTAAAAAGTCTTTTTAAAAAGTATTCTTTACTACTTATTAGCTATCTATTTAATTTCTAAATTAGAAATCACAAGATTATCTGCTTTTATTTCTCTTTCTATTTCTTTCCTTTTTGGTCATATAAATTTCTACATGTAAGAAAATATATCAAAAAATTTAAGAAAAGAAACCTTATGTATCCTAAAAATTTTTAATATTTTTCTAGTAATTGGATAAACTCGAAGAAAAAGTATACCTAATTAAATTTGAATTTTCAAATTCGACTGGAACTATTAGATAATTTGTTAAAAACTATAGAATTTTTTTTTTTTATAAAAAAACATTTTATGTAAAAAATCTTTAGTAATTATTTCTTTTGATCCTATGGAAGGGTAAATTTTTCAAGTACCTTAGTGTTCTCTAATCGAGGTAATAAAGTAGTTCCAAAAAGCACTACTTAATGATTTTGAATAAAAATTCTTCATTCAATAAGGATCCGGAAAAAACTATCGTTTTTATCATTTCTATCAAAATAAATATCATTTCTATCAAAATAAAATAGAATTTTATTTTTGCCCTAAATTTTTCTTTTTTTTTCTATGTATATAATTTTTTTAATATACAATATATAGTTCAATTTCGAATTTTAGAATTTTGTTTCGAATAAATATTTTTTTCCACAAGTATCTCAAACTATCCATATTATTTGATTATTTGATCTATTCTAACTTAAATATGTAAAGTATTGGGGAAATTTTCAGAAAAAATTAAGATTAAGAAAAAA